ATCAGTCAAGATATGATATATTGGTCATATCATTATAGCAACTGAAATTTTTTTTTTTCATTAAGTAAAAGAAAAAACCAATCTGATTATGAATATATCTAAATTGTGAAGCAAAATAAAAAGTATGTGGATAAATAGAAGGATGAGAGAAAGAGAGAAAAAGAAATAGCAATGAAATGATATATGATTCCAATATGTAAGGTCTATGAAGCATCTCATAAAGAGCAATGTAATAGAGCATCAATAGAGATTCATCAATAATTAGATGAATATCTGTTCATTGAAGAAAAAATCAAGAGCCTTAACTTAAGTCAATAAAGACTGAGAAGGTTGACTCAAGAACAAATTTTATTTAATTTTTTTTTTAATATTAAATATTATTTTATTAAATATTAAAAAAAGGCTCCGTTGGAGAATTCAGACCTAAGCATTAATCGAGAAGCGATGGGGACGACGGAACCCGTGAATGCAGAGGATTCTATTGAAAACGAATCCTAATGATTTATCGGGTAGGATGGCGGAACAAACCAGAGACCACTTCATTTCTTTTTATTATGATTCTGAGAGGTCATGAGTTAACCCGACAACTGAAATAGATATTGAAAGAGTAAATATTCGCCCGCGAAAATTTTTCGACATATTTGATTGTTAAATTTTTGTCGATCTGATATGAATATGATAAAAAAAGACAAAACAAAATAAAGATTCGTTATAACATTATAACAAAACCAAGATAAGACATTATTTATAAATAGAATCCATGTTTAATTACTTATATATCCAATATATATCCAAACAAGATATACGAATTTCTAATAGATCAGATAAAATCTCAAAGCAAAGAATCCAGGATTCAATCTATTATCCATTAACTACCTGTATATCTTAAGAATAAAATAAAATATTTTTTTAGTCATTTTTTTTTCGCGAGGAGCTGGATGAGAAGAAACTCTCATGTCCAGTTCTGTAGTAGAGATGGAATTGATAAACAACCATCAACTATAACCCAAAAAGAACCAGATTTCGTAAACAACATAGAGGAAGAATGAAAGGAATATCTTATCGAGGTAATCGCATTTGTTTCGGTAGATATGCTCTTCAAGCACTTGAACCCGCTTGGATTACATCTAGACAAATAGAAGCGGGGCGCCGCGCAATGACACGAAATGTACGCCGTGGTGGAAAAATATGGGTACGTATATTTCCAGACAAACCAGTTACGGTAAGACCTACAGAAACACGTATGGGTTCGGGGAAAGGATCTCCCGAGTATTGGGTAGCTGTCGTTAAACCGGGCAGAATACTTTATGAAATGAGCGGAGTAGCCGAAAATATAGCCAGAAAGGCTATTTCAATAGCAGCGTCCAAAATGCCTATAAAAACTCAATTCATTATTTCAGGATAGTAATATAGAACCAAAGGAAAGAAGTCTTGTCTTGGGAATAAAAAAAACAATTGCGGGTTTCTTTTTTTTGACAAACAATATTTCTTTTTTTCTTCGTCCTTTGTTACATTGAAAGAAGAGATTTAAAAAATGATTCAACCTCAGACCCATTTGAATGTAGCAGATAACAGCGGGGCCCGAGAATTGATGTGTATTCGAGTCATAGGAGCTAGTAATCGCCGATATGCTCATATTGGTGACGTTATTGTTGCTGTGATCAAGGAAGCAGTACCAAATACACCTCTAGAAAGATCAGAAGTGATCAGAGCTGTAATTGTACGTACTTGTAAAGAACTCAAACGCGACAACGGTATGATAATACGATATGATGACAATGCTGCAGTTGTCATTGATCAAGAAGGAAATCCAAAAGGAACTCGAATTTTTGGTGCGATCGCCCGGGAATTGAGACAGTTAAATTTCACTAAAATAGTTTCATTAGCTCCTGAAGTATTATAAGACGAGACCCCAATATAGTTATAGGATTTAAATTAGAGTATTTAAATGACATAGATTAATGAGTAGATTGTGTCTCACGTATATACCTTTACTAAGTAAAAAAAAAAAAGAACACGTTGGTTATATCAAAATTCGGGAGCAACAATAATTTTAGTTTACCATGGGTAAAGACACTATTGCTGACATAATAACCTCTATACGAAATGCTGACATGAATAGAAAAGGAACGATTCGAATAGGATCTACTAACATCACTGAAAACATTGTTAAAATACTTTTACGAGAAGGTTTTATCGATAACGTAAGAAAACATCGGGAAAGCAACAAATATTTTTTGGTTTTAACCCTACGACATAGAAGGAATAGGAAAGGACCACATAGAACTATTTTAAATTTACGACGGATCAGTCGACCCGGTCTACGAATCTATTCTAACTATCAACAAATTCCTAGAATTTTAGGCGGGATGGGGATTGTAATTCTTTCTACTTCTCGGGGTATAATGACAGACCGGGAGGCTCGACTAGAAGGAATCGGTGGAGAAATTTTGTGTTATATATGGTAATCTGTCCGATATCCGAATTGTATCCGAAACTTTCCATTTGTGAAAAAAAAAGAAAAAAGCACGGGTTGTCTAATAGAACTCCTCCTGCCCTACAGTAGTTGATACGTTAAGGAAGTTTTACCTGGAATAAAAGAACAAAAATAGATTCATGGAGGTTTAATTAGTGAATCACTTCCACTCCGGATTCCTTTAGATAATGAAGAACTGATTCTAGGTTATGTTTCAGGAAGGATCCGATCGAGTTTTATAGAGTCAACAAAAGTGAAGTAAGTGCTTATGATTCAATCAGGGGGCGTATAATTTATAGACTCCGCAACAAGGATTCGAACGATTAGGTAGTTTTTTCAACTTCAAGATTCCTTTCAGGGGGATCCAATTCAAGGTTCAAAAATTTCAAGAAACTTATTTTCTTCCAATAAGTGGATTCGAAAAAATTGAAGGAATAACAACTATGAAAATAAGGGCTTCCGTTCGTAAAATTTGTGAAAAATGTCGACTAATCCGTAGGAGGGGACGAATTATCGTAATTTGTTCCAACCCGAGACATAAACAAAGACAAGGATAATCTTTCTATTATAAAAAGAACTCCTTAAAGAAAAGAAACTAATCTTAAAGAAAGCGATGAACAAATAAAAATAGAAGATCTCTTTTGACATGAAATGGATATATCCATATATCTCTGACTTATCTTTATGAAATGATAAAATATGGCAAAACCTATACCAAAAGTTGGTTCACGTAGGAATGGGCGCAGTAGTGCACGGAAAAGTGCACGTAGAATACCAAAAGGAGTTATTCATGTTCAAGCAAGTTTCAACAATACCATTGTTACTGTTACAGATGTACGGGGTCGGGTAATTTCTTGGTCCTCCGCCGGTACTTGTGGATTCAAGGGTACAAGAAGAGGGACTCCTTTTGCTGCTCAAACCGCAGCGGGAAATGCTATTCGAGCAGTAGTAGACCAAGGTATGCAACGAGCAGAAGTTATGATAAAGGGTCCTGGTCTCGGAAGAGATGCAGCATTACGAGCTATTCGTAGAAGTGGTATACTATTAAGTTTCGTACGAGATGTAACCCCTATGCCACATAATGGCTGTAGACCCCCTAAAAAAAGACGTGTGTAGAAATAAATACTAAAGAGATTTCAAGAGAAATAAATGATTCAATGATCTGATCAAATAAAATAATATTACTATGGTTCGAGAGAAAGTAAAAGTCTCTACTCGGACACTACAGTGGAAGTGTGTTGAATCAAGAACAGATAGTAAGCGCCTTTATTATGGACGCTTTATTCTGTCTCCACTTATGAAAGGCCAAGCCGACACAATAGGCATTGCGATGCGAAGAGCTTTGCTTGGAGAAATAGAAGGAACATGCATTACACGTGCAAAATCTGAGAAAATACCACACGAATATTCTACCCTAGTGGGTATTCAAGAATCAGTACCTGAAATTTTAATGAATTTGAAAGAAATTGTATTGAGAAGTAATTTGTATGGAACTCGTAACGCCTTTATTTGTGCCAAGGGTCCCGGATATGTAACTGCTCAAGACATCATCTTACCACCTTCTGTGGAAATCGTTGATAATACACAGCATATAGCTAGCCTAACCGAACCAATTGATTTGTGTATTGGATTACAAATCGAGAGAAATAGAGGATATGGTATAAAAACGCCAAAGAACTTTCACGACGGAAGTTATCCTATAGATGTTGTATTCATGCCTGTTCGAAATGCGAATCATAGTATTCATTGTTATGGGAATGATAATGAAAAACAGGAGATACTTTTTCTAGAAATATGGACAAATGGAAGTTTAACTCCTAAAGAAGCACTTCATGAAGCCTCTCGCAATTTGATTGATTTATTTATTCCTTTTCTACATGCGGAAGAAGAAAACTTACATTTAGAAAACAATCAACACAACGTTACTTTACCTTTTTTTCCTTTTCATAATAGATTAGCTAAACTAAGAAAAAAGAAAAAAGAAATATCATTGAAATATATTTTTATTGACCAATCAGAATTGCCTCCCAGGATCTATAATTGTCTCAAAAAGTCCAATATACATACATTATCAGACCTTTTGAATAACAGTCAAGAAGACCTTATGAAAATTGAACACTTTCGCATAGAAGATGTAAAACAAATATTGGGCATTCTAGAAAAGAAGTAGAAAAGCATTTCGAAATTGATTTACCAAAATTTTGAATCCATTGGATTTTGAACCTTCAGCACAATCCATATATTCGGACCAGAATTGAATAAATGTATCTAGGGAGAATTCACTTTGACTTTGAAGTGACTACTCCCTAGATACGCACATCATGATATTTTAAAATTGATTCAATTTAAAAAAGACCTAAAGTTAGGGATTTATCAATCGGTAATGTTGCTCCAATACCCAACCAAAGGGCCACTGCAGTACCAATCAAAAAAACGGTTGTCGCTACTGGACGACGAAATGGATTTTGGAATTTATTAACATTTTCCAAAAAAGGTACTGTTAATAATCCCGCGGGTACTGAAACCATTAAAAGAACACCCAATAACTTGTTAGGTACTGTACGAAGTATTTGAAATACAGGAAAGAAATACCATTCAGGTAATATTTCCAAAGGAGTTGCAAATGGATCCGCGGGTTCACCAATCATTGAAGGTTCTAGAACCGCTAAGCCTACGTTACAAGCAATAGTACCGAGAATTACTACTGGAAAAATATATAAAAGATCATTGGGCCATGCGGGTTCCCCATAATAATTATGACCCATACCTTTAGCTAATTTAGCTCTTAATACAGGATCGTTCAAGTCAGGTTTTTTTGTTATTAGGATAGGTGAATTTTTCGAGATCCATCCCCCGAAGGAACCGGACATGATAATTTTTCATCATCCGGCTCAAGCAAAAATCAATCGAATCAAATGGATACAAACGGATACCTATAAAATAAATCTAATCAAATGGATACAAACGGATACCTATAAAATAAATCTATATATTATCCACACACATATGAATGATTCCATATGTAAGAAAAAAGTTACCCAATTCCATTTTACGAAGTTGCAACTATACATTCCAAGGAATTCCATTTTTACAGGTAAATGCTCAATACCCAAGTAGGCGTACAAAGTTGATCGTGATCAAGTGCTTTCTGGGTCGTCTTAGGCCTTGCAATTCACCTTTATCCCAAAAATATATCGAGATTTTTTACATACAAAGGATTTACTTGTTACTAATAGAGTCTAGCCTTTGCTCTTCTTTAGATCCCTTGTTTCACTCCGATAGTATAATTAAATCGGGTCGATGCAGAAGAAATGAATGCATTTTCATACTATTAAGAAATAAGAAAGTAAAAAAAAAAATAACTAAAATCTAATTTGGGTTATGCCAAATCACTTATTCGACTGGATCTTACGGAGCCCTGTTTATACACGACATCTCAGGTCTGATCATAGAAAAGATTCTCTTCAAGCGAACCAGCCTATCCTTTGTATGGGGCTTACACGGTGGTTGGAACAAAGACACATTTGGTTGTGAATTCCAATGTAGCAGATAAAGGCATATTTCTGCACGGCCCAATCAATAGTTCAAGTCACACACTCCCATAATCCATTTTCTCTTCGGGGAATTCCCTTCAACTATTCATGTCATATCAAATAAATAATAGAATATTGTGGAGTTGAAAGGAAATATCCAAATCCAAATACATGTCTTATTTTTTTTTTTCAATAATCCATATTTGTAGCAATGAAATACTATTGTTCCTCCCCCAAGTAATAAGATAAATGATTGGTTACAATATAGCTATGGTCTATATTCTCTATAAAGGACCAGAAATGCCTTGCTTACGTATCATTAAGAAATGCATTAACATAAATACAGCAGTAAGAAGGGGTAATACAAAAGTGTGTAAACTATAAAAACGGGTCAAAGTGGATTGTCCCACACTAGCACTTCCACGCAATAACTCTACCAAAGGCGATCCTATTACCGGAATAGCTTCCGGAACGCCTGTTACGATTTTGACTGCCCAATAACCAATTTGGTCCCGAGGTAAGGAATAACCTGTTACACCAAAAGATGCGGTCAACACAGCCAGAACCACGCCTGTAACCCAAGTCAATTCGCGAGGTTTTTTAAAACCACCAGTGAGATAGACACGAAATACGTGCAGGATCATCATTAAGACCATCATACTTGCCGACCATCGATGAACTGATCGGATTAACCAACCAAAGTTAGCTTCAGTCATTATGTATTGAACAGAAGCAAAAGCCTCAGTAACGGTTGGACGATAGTAAAAAGTCATAGCAAATCCTGTAGCTACTTGTACCAAAAAACAAGTAAGCGTAATTCCTCCTAGACAATAAAATATGTTAACATGAGGAGGAACATATTTACTAGTTATATCATCTGCAATCGCCTGAATCTCGAGGCGTTCTTCGAACCAATCATAGACTTTATTGAGATAGGTAAACCAAGAGGACTCCCCCCCTGAGAACCGTATATGAGAATTTCATCTCGTACAGCTCAAACAAAAACACTCAAGTAATAGCTGAAACGGATATGGAATAGAAAGTTTGAAACTTCTTAATCTTTTCATTCAATTTTATCTGAAGACACAAAAGAGTAAAAATCCGAAAGCTCTTTTTTGTAGTTGTAATTATAATGCCAAAAAATCAAGTCGGCGCATTCGTCTTTATGTTGATCGTTACAGGCCTCTTGAATCTTCTATTTACCTACTTATTTCTTTTTCTTTGCTTTGATTTGTTATTTGTATGGAATGTGGCTTTATTCTTGTTTTCTTTATTTTTGATAGGAATTCTCTTGTTAAGACCCTATGAATCAATTGAAACTTCAGATTCATACCAGAACCGCGATGATTCAATAAAACCTTCAAACTAAGTCCAAAGATTCTTTGAGTAAGAACCATTGGATCATCACTTATTCAATGAATAGAATAGATATAATAAATAAAAATACAAAGAAAAGAAAGGTTTGTCCTTTGATAAAAATAAGCATAAACTAAATGAGAGTTTGAAAGAACAAAAAATCTTTCGATTTATAAATAATATAACTCTTTCTTTGATTCTTTGAATTTTTTTTTTTGAGTCCGGCCGCGAGGTTTGAATATTAAGTATGAATCATAGTTCGAATACTTCATGATCCATTTCATATATTCCGTGCTCCAGATACTAGAATGACTATCCGACGGGATAAAACTATCTCGATCAAGATGACAGACCCATTTTCTGTCCTATCAATAGGATCAATTATAACAAGTCACACACTCATATTCCGGAAATACAGAAACAAATAAATTTCGCGGTCGAACTACCAAAATAGAATGGGCTAAAAAAAATCCGAGAACTAAAAGTTTCACTTTTTGTATTGAAAAGCGAGGCTTCGTGGTTCTTGTGAATCTAATTCAGTGAAATTCCATTCAGTAAAACGGAAGAATTATAAATCTCCAAAATAATAGATAAGAATATCGCAAATAAAGCCATTGCGACACCCATCAAAGGAGTCGTTCCCCATCCAGGGGCTACTTTACCATATTCCGAATTCAATGGTTTCAAAAAATCCCCTACAACAGTTCGTCTTGGACCAGATCTAGAACTACCCTCAACGGTTTGTGTAGCCATAAATCTTATTATGTATTCAGTGAGATCTGTTGACTTTGTATATCATTCCGCTGTAAATAAACGATCTTATCATAGATCCATTGTGATCTTGAAATTTTATAATAATGGAAACAGCAACCTTAGTCGCCATCTCTATATCTGGTTTACTTGTAAGTTTTACTGGGTACGCCTTATATACTGCCTTTGGGCAACCCTCTCAACAATTAAGAGATCCATTCGAGGAACACGGGGACTAATTGAAGTAATGAGCCTCCCAATATTGGGAGGCTCATTACTTCAATTGAGATAATGAAAAATCATTTCATTTTTTTAGTTGGAACTTTAGGCGGTTCTCGAAAAAAGATAGCGAAAAAAATTATCCCTAGAGTAGATACTAAGAGGAATGTATAAACCAATGCTTCCATAAATTCGATCGTGGTTTACAATTATAGCTTCCGTACCTGTTTATTTGGAATCATCTCCCGAATAAAATAAAGAAAGAACAAGAATCAAAGAAAAGGCAGCGATTTTAATCAAGATTTTTCCAGCAGCCTATGTCAAATCACAAATAGAAAATAGAAGCGAAAAATAACAAAGCAATCTTGCATCAGACTACTTGTCTTCTTGTAGTTGGATCTCCAAGTTTTTGGAATGCTCCAAATTCCACTTGAGCATCCAAATCTGGATCAATACCGGCAAAAACATCTCTGAACAGGGTTCTAGCACCATGCCAAATGTGTCCGAAGAAGAAAAGCAAAGCAAACGAAGCATGCCCAAAAGTAAACCAACCCCTTGGACTGCTACGAAAAACACCATCGGATTTCAAAGTAGCACGATCTAATTCAAAAATTTCACCCAATTGAGCACGTCTAGCATATTTTTTCACAGTAGCAGGATCACTATAACTCACTCCATTGAGTTCGCCGCCATAGAACTCAACAGTTACACCTACTTGTTCGACACTATACTTTGATTCTGCCCTTCTAAAAGGGACATCCGCTCTAACAATTCCGTCTCCGTCTACCAAAACAACCGGAAATGTTTCAAAAAAAGTAGGCATACGACGTACAAAAAGTTCACGCCCTTCTTTATCTCTAAAGATAGGGTGTCCTAACCACCCAACGGCTATTCCATCCCCGTTGTCCATTGAACCCGCTCTGAATAATCCTCCTTTTGCCGGATTATTGCCAATGTAATCATAAAAAGCTAATTTTTCAGGAATTTTAGACCAAGCTTCTGATAAACTTTGATTTTCGGCTAACCCAGCACTAACCCTTCGATATATTTCTTGCTGGAAGTATCCTTGATCCCATTGATAACGAGTAGGACCAAATAATTCGATGGGGGTAGTTGCTGAACCATACCACATAGTTCCGGCAACAACAAACGCTGCAAAAAAGACAGCAGCTATACTACTGGAAAGGACGGTTTCAATATTTCCCATACGTAATCCTTTGTATAAACGTTGAGGCGGACGGACACTAAGATGGAATAAGCCCGCTAATATGCCCAATGTCCCTGCTGCAATATGATGAGAGGCTATTCCTCCCGGAACAAAAGGATCAAAACCTTCCACGCCCCACGCTGGATTTACAGGTTGTACCTTGCCGGTTAGTCCATAAGGGTCGGACACCCATATTCCAGGACCATACAATCCTGTTACATGAAATGCGCCAAAGCCAAAGCAAGCCACTCCTGAGAGAAATAAATGAATTCCAAAAATCTTGGGCAAATCCAAAGAAGGTTTTCCTGTGCGCTCATCACAAAAAATTTCTAGATCCCAATATACCCAATGCCAGATAGCTGCCAAGAAGCACAAGCCAGAAAACACAATATGTGCTCCGGCCACACCTTCGTAACTCCAAATACCCGGATTTGTTATAGTCCCCCCTGTAATACTCCAACCGCCCCATGAATTGGTTATTCCTAAACGAGTCATGAAGGGTATAACGAACATACCTTGTCTCCACATTGGATCAAGAACGGGATCGGAGGGATCAAAAACGGCTAATTCATATAGAGCCATTGAACCGGCCCAACCAGCAACCAGAGCCGTATGCATTATATGAACAGAAAGCAAGCGACCGGGATCATTCAATACGACAGTATGAACACGATACCAAGGCAAACCCATGGAAATACCCCTTTATCAACGAAAAATAGACACTATGTAACTTTATTGCATTGGAATACCTCCCTTTTTCGGTGGATTCTTTCGGAGAAAGGATTAATATTTGTTCTATTCCATTAGTAATAAGGGAAGAATTCGGCTCAGAAGAAAAAAGAGAAGCAGATCTATTCTATACCCGATAAGTATCAATACGCAATGGGGGTTGATCCTATTTTTTATGAATGAATGCATACCTATTTGTTCATCATTAAAAGGACCTATTCGTAAGAATTCTCTTTCATTCTGTCTTTCTTTATTTTATGGCCTTATTCTATCTATGTATAAAATATGATAAAGGCCAATATTATTAAGACCATTATTACGCTTCCACATCAAAGTGAAATATAGTATTTAATTCTTTTTCTTTCCTTTAATGCCTATTGGTGTTCCAAGAGTTCCTTTTCGAAATCCGGGGGAGGAAGATGCGGTTTGGGTTGACGTATAGTGCGACTTGTCAAATATATTGGGTCATATGGGATTCCCCCGTTCTCTCGCCCGATCGAGATATCCTCTGTTTCGCCCAAAAAAGATTGATTGAATTATCAAAAATTTGTAGCGTGAAGTGTAATGAAGTGCAATTAGAGATCCATTTCATTTTTTTTGGGGGTATCCAGATTAATATTTTCAATTAGAATGATTTATGGTTGGCTTGGTTGGACCGATAAAATGAAGTATCCAGGCTCCGTTTAGAAAAAACCCAATTGGTAATATATTTATGATTACCACCTATATCATAATCATAAATTTTTTTTTTATTTAAAAATTATAAATATAAATAAGAGCGATTTCAAACTGTTAATCAATCGAATAATATGAGAAATACGTTGAATATTTGGCGGAAAACATGAAAGAAAAAGGAATTAAAATAAAATAAAAAAGGAAATGAAATCATAGCAAAAAGACGTGGTATTGGGTCATTTGTCCTATATGCGCAAATCAAAATCGGGCAGATCTTTACTCGGAGTAGAGCATAAACCTAAAAAAATGGAATAAAAAATTGACGAAACCCATTCAGGAACAAGAAAATGACATCGTGATTTGGATTGAATCCCAATGAAAAAAAAATAGATCAATGAAAAGTTTGTGCGATAAGTTTAGCGAATTTTTTCTATATTATAGGAAAACGGGCCAAAACTCATCTTTCTTTAATTTCATTTTGAATTTCATTTTATTTAAAAAATGTAAGAAAAAGCCCCTTCATTAGAAATTAGAAGTTAGAAAGGGCCCACTAGAAAAAACGAAGGATGGCTGGAATCTACACATTGATTTTTCGCAATTTTTGTTGAACCGTATGCATCAAAAGGTGCCTGTACGGCTACTAAGGGATACAATTTTATCCTAATCAACCGACTTTATCGAGAAAGATTACTTTTTTTAGGCCAAGAGGTTGATAGCGAGATCTCGAATCAACTTATTGGTCTTATGGTATATCTCAGTATAGAGAATGATACCAAAGATCTGTATTTGTTTATAAACTCTCCTGGCGGATGGGTAATACCCGGAGTAGCTATTTATGATACTATGCAATTTGTGCAACCAGATGTGCATACAATATGCATGGGATTGGCCGCTTCAATGGGATCTTTTCTCCTGGCCGGAGGAGAAATTACCAAACGTCTAGCATTCCCTCACGCTCGGCGCCAATGAGTTTTTTTTATTTGATGGAAAGAAAAAAGAAGACTATGCCTTCGCCATATGAAATATGAATTAGTAAGTAATAATAGCATGGCACTTCGAATTCGATATGAAAATTTTTTTTTTATTTCTTTTTTTTTTCAAAATGAAATATTAGATTATGTATCGAAAGAGTAGTATGAGAGAAAGGGCATTTCCAATTTTATCTTAGCTGTCGTGGGCCCATCTCAGCGTCACAAACTTTTTTTCTTTTCACACCAGCGGCTATTAACAATATTTATGTTATAAAAGAGTACGAAAAAAAAAGACTTTTTTTTTTTCTTTCTTTTTTTTTTTTGAAGTACGAAAAAAAAAGACTTTTTTTTTTTCTTTCTTTTTTTTTTTTGAAAAAAAAAAACTTTGGGATTGCTGAATGACAGACGAAATAAATATATAAAGCAACGGAGCCATCATAGTATTTTTAACTTTTCCGAAAAAAAAAAAAGAAGGGTGGTAATTGGATTATTTATTGATCTGGGTCTAATAGACTCTATATTTTCTCTGTTTCTTTTTTCTTTCATCGAAAAAAGAGAATTCCATTTACAATGGAAAGCCGTATGCAATGCGCAAAAAATGCCTGTACGGTTGTTCAATTCTATCTTTTTTTTTCTTATTATTCTTTAGCTATTCTTCTCGCCTCATTATGTGAGTTAGAAGAACCTTTTATTATGTTATATCATCAGGGTAATGATCCATCAACCTGCTAGTTCTTTTTATGAGGCACAAACGGGAGAATTTATCCTGGAAGCGGAAGAACTACTGAAACTTCGCGAAAGCATCACAAGGGTTTATGTACAAAGAACGGGCAAGCCCTTATGGGTTGTATCCGAAGACATGGAAAGAGATGTTTTTATGTCAGCAACAGAAGCCCAAGCTCATGGAATTGTGGATCTTGTAGCGGTTAAATAACAAATAGCAATAGCAACGATTTAACACCAATCCACAATTTAATTAAGATTGATTTAATCCCTCTTATTCCTTTCCTTCTTAACTTAAGCTTAAGGGGTTAAGATTTTATTAATCTATTAAATAGAAAAAGAAGTAATTCATAATCATCTGGTTAGGATCGATCTAAACCAGTCTATTATGTATATGATTCAGCATGCCAACTATTAAACAACTTATTAGAAATGCAAGACAGCCAATTAGAAATGTCACGAAATCCCCTGCTCTTCGGGGATGTCCTCAGCGCCGAGGAACATGTACTAGGGTGTATGTGCGACTTGTTCAGATCATGGGCTGAGAAAAAAGAAACAATTTTTTCAGTATCAACGATCAGTACCAGTGAATAGAATGAGGTTCTTCCGTTCACTATCTAAAAAAGATAGATCTACCATATCCTTCTATTGTGTATGAAATTTATGGTTTCCATTGGCGCAAATCCAATCTTGGAATTTAAGATGAGAAAAAATTCCCCATTGGTAGCAAATGCTTATCCATTAAGCGGGGAAAATCCTATTTAAAAAGAAAAAAGATTATGCTTCGACTCTTGCAAAGAACGGACTAAGAGGGTCAGCTACCCAATTAATCCTCATACTTACATACCGTTACTGTATAAGATAGATCTCGTTGTGAAAGATCTATTACTGGAAAATTTATGAGTAGAGCCGAAGAGTGTGAACTGTACAAGTTACCAATTAAATGAAGGAATGAGCGCTCCGGTGTATAGAGAGGGCCTCACCGTTTAAGAAGTGACCATAGAAACGATGGAACCCACTATTTATTTCTATTTACTCCTTTATTTTAGTTAATATGCTTTTTTTGATACCTAGTATCAATACAATTTCTTATTTTAAGGCGAAATGAAATGCCTAGAAAAAAGGAAAAATCGTGGTCGGGACGGTTATAGTAGCAAAAGCCATTGGAATTTTTATTTTATACATTGGAAGAATCCGTTTTGTTATTAATAGACTAGAAAAGAATAACTGAAAGAAATAATTAGTTATTCATCCAAATTTCTTTTATTCAATGACCAGAATTAAACGGGGATATATAGCTCGGAGACGTCGAACAAAAATTAGTTTATTTGCATCAAGCTTTCGAGGGGCTCATTCAAGACTTACTCGAACTATTACTCAACAAAGAATAAGAGCTTTGGTTTCGGCTCATCGGGATAGAGATAGGAAAAAAAGGAATTTTCGTCGTTTGTGGATCACTCGAATAAATGCAGTAATTCGCGGAATGGAGGTATCCTATAGTTATAGTAGATTAATACACAATCTGTACAAGAAACAGTTGCTTCTTAATCGTAAAATACTTGCACAAATAGCTATCTCAAATAGGAATTGTCTTTATATGATTTCCAACGAGATTATAAAATAAGGAGATCGGAAGGAATCCACCGAAATGCTTTAAATGAAATGGGGTTCCCTCGAGAATGAATTCGGGGAAGGTAGAGTAGAAATTAATATGATAAAAAAAAAATTCTGATAAGGTCATCAAAACAAGATGAGCGAAGACGCTCAATAAAAAAAAAGATTTCTTTTTCATCCCAGTCTACGTTTGATAATTTTGAGTCAATTGAAGGGGTAAGCCTATTTATTTCTGGTTCTAAGAGCAGTAGTTCTAGCGGTCGACTCGCTTCTTTCAAATTGTTTCTCATTATTAAGAAAGGGTAACGAAGATAAAATACGAGCTTGTTTTATAGCAATAGTAATTAATCGTTGTTGTTTTAAGGTCAATCTATTTACTCGCCTAGATAATATTTTTCCTTGTTCACTAATAAATCGACTAATTAAACTCATGTTTCTATAATCAATTCGATCCCCCGATTGGATCGGGGGCAAACGCCTACGAAAAGATCGCTTGGATTTAAGAAAGAGTCGCTTGGATTTATCCATGATTTCTTTATTCCTTATTTCTAAAAAGAATCCTATCCCCTATCTCTATTTCGAAAATCCTATTTTGATCGGATAAAATTCAAATTATAGAATTAATATAATAAATAGGATTTGGTTTGTTTATTTTATTATTATTTATTTAAATATATATATTTAGATATATAGAAATGTAATTAAATCTATGTAATAGTATTAAGAATATAATAATATAATTAAATCTATGTAATAGTATTAAGAATATAATAATATATAAATAAATATATAAAGAAAATATGCGTTATATATATAACTAATTATATACTTAATATATTATATACCTAATGTCATATTTTCATATTCTCGGGAAGGGGTGACATACGAGCACTTGATTAGATTTATTTCTTTATCTCCCCGTGAATTGTATGTTTGTAACAATAGGGACAGAATTTCTTCAATTCCAATCGACTAGGCGTATTGTGTCGATTTTTTTGAGTAATATACCTGGAAATGCCCGTTGATTCCTTATTAACGCCGTTTCGAACACAACTAGTACATTCCAAAATAATCGTTACTCGGACATCTTTACTCTTGGCCATGAACCTCCTTTGAGTTTTTAATTCACCCAACTCTTCTATTTTCCGATCAAAAGCGAAGAAGAAAGGAATGAAAAAAAAAATAAATAAACGTTGCTAACTCAAAACCAAATCCTGAAAGATTTCGTTGCAATCAATTGCAATCAATATAGTAAATCAATATAGATTTATAGTAATAGTAAATAATAAGAATAAGTAATACAACGATTTCTAACTCTATTTAGAATCACAGTACGGTATTTTCTTTAAGTATCTTGTAGGATACTGTTGTTCCAGCCACATTTCTCTTTTCGCTCTACTAGTAATTTAATTGGAGCTTGAACCCGAGTTTCGGTGAGGTTGAATCCACTTTTTTCGTTCTACCTTCCTTATTTATTTTATATTATTCTTATATAATTCTAAAAAAAAAATAAAAAAGAAAGGGGGGGGCGAGAGAGTAGTCACAGATATTTGATTGTATCTCAATCTAATCTTTTTCGCCCCGTCCCGCAGCAATAACTAGAATTAAAAAAAAGGGAATGTTAAAGCATCCGGGAAGAAACGATTGATCTCTATCAATAAACCCGCTAAAGAACCGAACCAGAGAGTACTTAGTACCGGTGCTACGGAAAGATATGTTTTTAGATCTCGCATTTTAAATCCTCCTTCTTTATCGTATTACATTATGGTAATACATATATAATCACATGTATGTGTGGTTAAAGACCACTTGTATTTGTATATTTGTACCGGAATTCCTAATTCAAAATTCAAATTTAAATGTACAATGATTTGATAGATAAGATTTTCCCTTTCTTAAAACAGCAAAATAGGTCCCTTTCCGCCTGAGAATTCCCGCCAAAAATATTCATTTATTATTCATTATATGGTTGTTATATGATATGAGACCAAAAAGAGGAAATGGAAAGGTAATTTTTGTATATCAATAGATGAAATAAGGGTGTGGAAAACAAGACAGGGATTCTCTACAATGACATTGTAGGCCAATTGAAAGGGATGTAGCGCAGCTTGGTAGCGCGTTTGTTTTGGGTACAAAATGTCACGGGTTCAAATCCTGTCATCCCTACCTAGTACTTCTCCTTTGAGCAGTAACGAGGGAGCCATTTTAGTTTTAGATTGATTAAAATTAAGCATACATAATCTATCATTTTCTCATATTATATATGATATATGATATGCACGATGTATTGGAGTTATAAAATAAAAGAATCCTCTTTTTTAAGTCTTATTTATTATGATAAGAAAGCGCTCTTAGTTCAGTTCGGTAGAACGTGGGTCTCCAAAACCCAATGTCGTAGGTTCAAATCCTACAGAGCGTGATTCCGCTCTTGTTAGGTCGAAAATTACACCGAACTGAAAAAAAAAAAATTGAACAGCAATTCGAATTTGACCTCCTTGGATTAAATTATTAAAATTGAACAGCAATTCGAATTTGACCTCCTTGGATTAAATTATTAAATTTAAGGGGTCAGTCAAAAAAAGAGATGTTAATTAATCAAAGGTCCAACTGATCACCACGTCTGTATTGTAAATATGCGGTTACAAATAATCCAGCCAAAGTAATAGGAATTAGACCTAAGACGATTCCAAATAGAAAAACTTCAATCATTTCAATTTATTTGAAAGGAGAAAAAGAAAGGTAATATCTATCCCTAAATATTAATCTCTATTGCCTCAATAACTAATAATTGATAATTAACACGGTAAGGAACTATAGAATATATGGAATAGGACAGAAAGCTTTGTTTTTATGAATTGTTCGTTCATTCAATTAATTTTCAAATAAGTCGTATCTTACTCAGACCAATAAATAAAGCTGAGGTTATAGTTAAAGCCGCTAGTAAAAAACCGAAATAACTAGTTATAGTAGGCATGAAGGAGCTAAATGAAATATGTTCTTTTTATACATATGTTTATAAAGCACTTACCTAAGTTTCAATTTTTAAACGAGACGGGGATAAGCAAAGATACCAATTGAAATAATAAGTTCAATTGAAATTTTTTGATTCATCAATCATTATAAACGGTATTCACAAAAATAGAGCGGCAGGACAAGAGTAGAAAAGAAAAAGAAATCGATTCATCATATTTGTAGTTAGGTCAAGAAAAAACCTTTGGATCTAATACAAGAATACAAGAAAGGCCGC